TGTTCCTCTGAACAGTAATAGGTAGGGATGACAGGATTTGAACCCGTGACATTTTGTACCCAAAACAAACGCGCTACCAAGCTGCGCTACATCCCTTTCAATTGGTTTACAGTATCATTGTAGAGAATCCCCGTCTTGTTTTCCACATCCTTATTCTCTTTCCTCCATTGATATGCAAAATGGATCTCGGCATTTCTTTTTTTTCGTCTCATATCATATAACATATAATAAATGAATATTTTTCTCGGGAATTCTCAGACGGAAAGGGACCCATTTTTCTGCTTTAAGAAAAAGAAAAAAAAATCTTATCTACCGAATTATTGCACATTTCAATTGGAATTAGGGATTCCACACACAAATAGAAGGGGTCTTTAACTACATATACATCTCTTACCATATTGTATTACAATATGGAATACAAAAAAAGAAGGAGGATTTTCAATGCGAGATCTAAAAACATATCTTTCCGTGGCCCCGGTACTAAGTACTCTATGGTTCGGGTCTTTAGCAGGTTTATTGATAGAAATCAATCGTTTATTCCCCGATGCGTTGACATTTCCTTTTTTTTCATTCTAGTTATTGACATAGAAAGGGGTGAAGAAGAGTAGAGATAGAATCAAATATTTGTCTCTCGTCCCCCTCTTTTCTTGTTTTTTTTTTGGAATTCGATAGATAGAATAAGGGGCGAACGAGAAAGAAAAAAGTGGATTCAACCTCAGCGAAACTCGGGTTCAGGCTCCAATTAAATTCAAAATAGAGTTATAAAGTTAAAAGAAAAGCGAAATGGAAATGTGGCTAGGGGAAGAGTATCATACAATACAAGATACTTAAATGAAATACTGTACTGTGAGTATAAATATAGTTAGCAATTTTTGTATTACTTACTATTTACTATATGGATTGCAACAAAATCTTTATTTCAGAATAGGATTTTGAGTTGTTAGCAACTTCTATTTTTTTTGGTTCCTTTCTTCTTATTCGCTTTGGATCGGAAAATCGAAAAGTTGGGTGAATCAAAACCCGAAAGGAGGTTCATGGCCAAGGGTAAAGATGTCCGAGTAAGGGTTATTTTGGAATGTACCGGTTGTGTTCGAAACGGTGTTAATAAGGAATTGGCGGGTATTTCCAGATATATTACTCAAAAGAATCGACACAATACACCTAGTCGATTGGAATTGAGAAAATTCTGTCCCTATTGTTCCAAACATACAATTCATGGGGAGATAAAGAAATAGATATAGATCGAACCGAGTGCTTGTGTGTCACTCTTCCAAGGAACATGAAAAAAAAGCGATCTTTTCGTAGGCGTTTGCCCCCGATCCAATCGGGGGATCGAATTGATTATAGAAACATGAGTTTAATTAGTCGATTTATTAGTGAACAAGGAAAAATATTATCTAGACGAGTCAATAGATTGACCTTAAAAGAACAACGATTAATTACTATTGCTATAAAACAAGCTCGTATTTTATCTTCGTTACCTTTTCTTAATAATGAGAAACAATTTGAAAGAAGTGAGTCGACCGCTAGAACTACTGGTCTTAGAACCAGAAAAAAATAGGCTTACTCCTCAATTGAATCAAAATTCCAATCAGAACTCAAGCACCTGGATGTTTTGGTCAACAAATCCTGGAATCCGTTGTGTTGTAAGAAAAAAAAGAATTGGGGAATAAGAATAAATCTTTTTTTATTGAGCGTGTTCGCTCAGTTTGACGATTTCATATTATCCCGATTTTATCATAGTAATTTCTATTCTACCTTCCCACAGTTCATTCTCCAGAGAACTCCATTTAAAAGATTCTGGAAGATTCCTTCCAACCTCCTTATTTTATGATCTCATTGGAAATCATATAAAGACAATTACTATTTGATATAGCTATTTGTGCAAGTATTTTACGATTAAGAAGCAACTGCCCCTTATACAGATTGTGTATTAATCTACTATAAATATGGGATACTCGATTTCGCCGAATTACTGCATTTATTCGAGTGATCCACAAACGACGAAAATCTCTTTTTTTCCTATCTCTATCATGATGAGCCGAAGCCAAAGCTCTTATTTTCTGTTGAGTAATTGTTCGAGTAAGTCTTGAATGAGCCCCGCGAAAGCTTGAGGCAAATAAACGAAGTTTTGTTCTACGTCTCCGAGCTATATATCCTCGTCTAATTCTGGTCATTGAATAAATGAAACTTTGATGAATAACTAATTGATTTCCTTTCTTTCAGTTATTCATTTCCCCTTTCCTAGTCTATTAATAACAAAACGGATTCTTCCAATTTATAAGATGAAAATTCCAATGGCTTTTGCTACTATAACCTTCCCGACCACACTTTTTTCCTTTTTTCTAGGCGCATTGGAAATAAAATAAAGTAGTAAATAGAAATAGATAAAGAAATTGTGGGTTCCATCGTCTCTATGGTTACTTCTTAAACGGTGAGGTCCTTTCTATACACCGGAGCCCTTTCCCTCATTTAATCAATCCTATTGTATTGGTAACTTGTACAGTTACCACTCTTTGGCTCTACCCATGAATTTTCCAGTAATAGGTCTTTCCTAACGAGATATACCTTATACAGTAACGGTATTTAATTATGAAGTTTGGTTGGGTAGCTGACCCTCTTAGTCCGTTCTTGCAAGAGTAGAAACATAATCTTTCCGCTTTTTAAATAGGATTTCCCCCCGCTTAATGGATAACTATTTGTTACCAATGGGGAATTCTTTCTCATCTTAAATTGCAAATTGAAGTGATTGAATTTGCACCAATGGAAACCATAAATTTCATGCACAATAGAAAGATATGATAGATCTATCCTTTTTAGTTATAGATCTATCCTTTTTAGTTTTAGATCGTGAATGGAGTTCTTCTATTCTATCCGATTCAATGGTACTGATCATTGATATTAGAAAATTTGTTTTCTTTCTTTTGTTTTGTCTCAACCCACGATTTAAACGAGTCGCACATACACCCTCGTACATGTTCCTCGGCGCTGAGGGCATCCCCCAAGAGCGGGGGATTTCGTGACGTTTCTGATTGGCTGTCTTGGGTTTCTAATAAGTTGTTTAATAGTTGGCATGCTGAATTATACATTAGGGGTTGGTTTAGATCGATCCTAACCGGACGATTATGAATTTCTTCTATATTAATAGATTAATAGAATATTAAACCCTTAAGAAGTAAGAAGATCAAATCTCAAATCGTGTATTTGCGTGAAATCACTGCTATTTTTTATACAACCGCTACAAGATCAACAATTCCATGAGCTTGGGCTTCTGTTGCTGACATAAAAACATCCCTTTCCATGTCTTCGGATACAACCCATAAGGGCTTGCCTGTTCTTTGTACATAAACCCTTGTAAGGGTTTCGCGCAGTTTCAGTAGTTCTTCCGCTTCCAGGATAAATTCGCCCGTTTGTGCCTCATAAAAAGCGGCAATAGGTTGATGGATCATTACCCTGATTATATAGATAAGATAACATAATAAAATGATATAGATAATATAACATAATAAAAGATTCCTATAGCTCGACGATCCGTGGAGGGGAAGAGAGAAAGAATAAGAAAAAGATAGAATTGAACAACCGTACGGGCATTTTTGCGCATTGCATACGGCTCTCCAATGGACTTCACTTTTTTACCTTTCATCGAAGAAAGAGAAAATATGGGGTCTCTTATACCCAGATCGGTAAATGATCCAATTACCACCCTTCTTTTTTTTGGAGGAGTTAAAAAATACTATGATGGCCCCGTTGCTTTCTATATTTATTTCGGCTGTTATTCAGCAATCCCAAAGTTTCTTTCTTTTTTTGATTTTCGTACTCTTTGATAACCTAAATCCTGTTAATAATCCTCTGGTGTGAAAAAAGTTTGTGACGCTGAAATAGGCCTACGATAGGTAAGATAAAGTCGTAAATACCCTTCGTTTGTCTCATACTACTCTTTCGATACATAATCGAGAATCTTTTGAAAAAAAAAAAACAATAAATAATTTGGATATCGAATTCGAAGTGCCATGCTATTATTACTGAATATTAATAATTCATATGGTGAAGGCATAGTCTTCTTTTTTCTCTCAAATAAAAAACTCATTGGCGCTAAGCGTGAGGGAATGCTAGACGTTTGGTAATTTCTCCTCCGACCAGGATAAAAGACCCCATTGAGGCGGCCAATCCCATGCATATTGTGTGTACATCTGGTCGCACAAATTGCATAGTATCATAAATAGCTATTCCGGGTATTACCCAGCCGCCAGGAGAGTTTATAAACAAATAAAGATCCTCGGTATCATTCTCTATACTGAGATATACCATAAGACCAATAAGTTGATTCGAGATCTCGCTATCAACTTCTTGGCCTAAAAAAAGTAATCTTTCTCGATAAAGTCGGTTGATTAGGATAAAATTGTATCCTTTAGGAGCCGTACAGGCACCTTTTGATGCATACGGTTCAACATGCGAAAAAAATCAATGTGTAAACTCCAGCCCTCTTTCTTTTTTCATAGCGGGTTCTTTCTAACTTCTAGCAAAGTTTCTTCCATTTTTCAAGAACGATGACTTTGGCGGGTTTTCCTATAATAGAAAAAACTATTCACTAAACTTATCGAACTAACCTTTCATTGATGTATTTTTTCATCGAGATCCGATTTAAAAATCACGATGTCATTTTCTTGTTCCTGAATGGGCTTCTTCAATTTTTTTAGGTTTATGCTCTACTCCGAGTAAGTATCTGCCCGATTTTGATTTGTACATATAGGACAAATGACCCCAATACCACGTCTTTTTTTGCTATTACCCCCCTTTTTCAATTCATTTCTTTCATGCCTTCTGCTAAATATTCGACGTATTCATATTCATTCCCTTTTGGATTCGATTGATTAACAGTTTGAGATCATTCCTATTTAACGAAATCGAATCGTTTATGATATAAGTAATAATCCTAAATATATTACCAATTGGGTTTTTTAAACGGAGCCTGGATACTTCATTTTATTGGTCCAGCCAAGCCTACCATAAATTATTTTAATTGCTAATATTATTTAACGATACCTCCTCACAAAACGGATCTATTTGCACTTCATTGCGCTTCACGCTACAAATTTTTGATAATTCAATTTTTTTTTGGGGGCGAAACAGAGGATATCTCCATCGAGGGAGAGAATGGGGAAATCCCATATGACCCAATATATCTGACAAGTCGCACTATACGTCAACCCAAGATGCATCTTCCTCTCCGGGACTTCGAAAAGGTACTTTTGGAACACCAATAGGCATAAACTGAAAGAAAAAAGAATTAAGTACTCTATTTCACTTTGATGTGGAAGCGTAATAATGTGCTTATTATCTTAATAATATCGACCTTTATCATATTTTATATATAGATTGAATAAGTTCAGAAAATAAAGTAAAGGAAAACAGAACGAAGAATGGAAAATTCTTACGAATAGGCCCTTTGAATGATGACCAAATATAGATGCATTCGCTCATAGAAAAGGGAATCAACCCCCATTGCGTATTGGTACTTATCGAGTATAGAATAGATCTGCTTCTCTTTTTTCCTACGAACCGAACTGTTCCATTATTACTAAATACTAAAAGAATAGAACAAATATTAATCCTTTTTCCGAGATAATCGGCTGAAAAAAAAAAGGGCGGTCCATAGCATAGTTTTTTTTTCAATGCAATAATGCAATAAAGTTACATAGTGTCTATTTTTTGTTGATAAAGGGGTATTCCCATGGGTTTGCCTTGGTATCGTGTTCATACCGTCGTATTGAATGATCCCGGTCGTTTGCTTTCTGTCCATATAATGCATACAGCTCTGGTTGCTGGTTGGGCCGGTTCAATGGCTCTATATGAATTAGCAGTTTTTGATCCCTCCGACCCCGTTCTTGATCCAATGTGGAGACAAGGTATGTTCGTTATACCCTTCATGACTCGTTTAGGAATAACCAATTCATGGGGCGGTTGGAGTATTACAGGAGGGACGATAACGAATCCGGGTATTTGGAGTTACGAAGGTGTAGCTGGGGCACATATTGTGTTTTCTGGCTTGTGCTTCTTGGCAGCTATTTGGCATTGGGTGTATTGGGATCTAGAAATATTTGGTGATGAACGTACAGGAAAACCTTCTTTGGATTTGCCTAAGATCTTTGGAATTCATTTATTTCTCTCCGGAGTAGCTTGTTTTGGGTTTGGCGCATTTCATGTAACAGGATTGTATGGTCCTGGAATATGGGTGTCCGACCCTTATGGACTAACTGGAAAGGTACAGGCTGTAAATCCAGCGTGGGGTGTGGAAGGTTTTGACCCTTTTGTTCCAGGAGGAATAGCCTCTCATCATATTGCAGCAGGGACATTGGGCATCTTAGCAGGCTTATTCCATCTTAGTGTCCGTCCGCCTCAACGTCTATACAAAGGATTACGTATGGGCAATATTGAAACCGTTCTTTCCAGCAGCATCGCTGCTGTCTTTTTTGCAGCTTTTGTTGTTGCTGGAACTATGTGGTATGGTTCAGCAACTACCCCCATCGAATTATTTGGTCCCACCCGTTATCAATGGGATCAGGGATACTTTCAGCAAGAAATATATCGAAGAGTTAGTGCTGGACTAGCCGAAAATCAAAGTTTATCAGAAGCTTGGTCTAAAATTCCTGAAAAATTAGCTTTTTATGATTACATCGGAAATAATCCGGCGAAAGGGGGATTATTCAGAGCGGGTTCAATGGATAACGGGGATGGAATAGCTGTCGGGTGGTTAGGACACCCTATCTTTAGAGATAAAGAAGGGCGTGAACTTTTTGTACGTCGTATGCCTACTTTTTTTGAAACATTTCCAGTAGTTTTGGTAGACGGAGATGGAATTGTTAGAGCCGATGTTCCCTTTAGAAGGGCAGAATCGAAGTATAGTGTCGAACAAGTAGGTGTAACTGTTGAGTTCTATGGTGGCGAACTGAATGGAGTGAGTTATAGTGATCCGGCTACTGTGAAAAAATATGCTAGACGTGCTCAATTGGGTGAAATTTTTGAATTAGATCGTGCTACTTTGAAATCCGATGGTGTTTTTCGTAGCAGTCCAAGGGGTTGGTTTACTTTTGGACATGCTTCGTTTGCTCTGCTCTTCTTCTTCGGACACATTTGGCATGGTGCTAGAACCCTGTTCAGAGATGTTTTTGCTGGTATTGACCCAGATTTGGATGCTCAAGTGGAATTTGGAGCATTCCAAAAAATTGGAGATCCAACGACAAGAAGACAAATAGTCTGATGCAACATTGCTCTGTTATTTTTCGCTTCTGGTTTCTATTTTCTGTTTGTGATTTTACATAAGGTACTGGAGAAATCTGGATTGAAAACGCCGCCTTTTCTTTGATTCTTCTTTTTTCTTTAATTCGGGAGATAATCCCAAATAAACAGGTATGGAAGCTATAATTGTAAACCGCGATCGAATTTATGGAAGCATTGGTTTATACATTCCTCTTAGTCTCGACTTTAGGGATCATTTTTTTCGCTATCTTTTTTCGAGAACCGCCTAAAGTTCCAACTAAAAAAATGAAATGATTTTTCATTATCTCAATTGACGTAATGGGCCTCCCAATATTGCAATATTGGGAGGCCCGTTACGTCAACTAGTCCCCGTGTTCTTCGAATGGATCCCTTAGTTGTTGAGAGGGTTGCCCAAAAGCAGTATATAAGGCGTACCCAGTAAAACTGACAAGTAAACCAGATATAGAGATGGCGACTAGGGTTGCTGTTTCCATTCTTATATAATTTCAAGACCCCAATGGATCTATGATAAGATCGTTTATTTACAACGGAATGGTATACAAAGTCAACAGATCTCAATCAATACAAAATAGGATTTATGGCTGCACAAACTGTTGAGGGTAGTTCTAGATCTGGTCCAAGACGAACTGCTGTAGGGGATTTATTGAAACCATTGAATTCGGAATATGGTAAAGTAGCTCCTGGATGGGGAACTACTCCTTTGATGGGTATCACAATGGCCCTATTTGCGATATTCCTATCTATTATTTTGGAGATTTATAATTCTTCCGTTTTACTGGATGGAATTTCACTGAATTAGAGTTACAAGAACCACAAAATCCTAGCTTTTAAATACAAAAAGGGAAGCATTTAGGTCCCGGATTTGGATTTTAGCTCATTTTTTTTTGGTAGTTCGACCGCGCAATTTTTTTGTTTCTGTATTTCCGGAATATGAGTGTGTGACTTGTTATAATTGATCCTATTGATAGTACAGAGAATGAGTCTGTCGTCTTGATAGAGATGGTTTTACCCCGTCGGATATTTATTCTAGTATCTGGAGCACGGAATACATGAAATAGATCACGAAGTATTCGAACTATGATTCATACTTAATATTCAGACCTCGCGGCCGGATTCCGAAATTATAAAAAGTTAGAAATTGAAAGAAGAAAAATCTTTCAAATTCCCATTTCTGCTTTGATTTTGCTCAAAGGACAAATGTTTCTTTGTATTTTTAGTAAGTTTATCTATTCTCCTCGTTGAATAAATGATGATCCAATGGTTCTTACTCGAGGAATCTTTGGACTTAGTTTGAAGGTTTTATTGAATCATCGTGGTTCTAGTATGAATCTGAGGTTTCAATTGATTCATAGGGTCTTAACAAGAAAATTCCTATCAATAATAAAGTCAATAATAAAGAAAACAAAAGTAAAACCGCATTACATACAAAGAATTACATACAAATAAAAATAACAAATCAAAGAAAAAGAAATAGGTAAATAGAAGATTCAAGAGGCCTGTAACGATCAACATAAAGACAAGTGAGCCGACTTGATTTTTTGGCATTCTAATTATAACCCCAAAGAAGAGCTTTCTGATTTTGACTCTTTCGTATCTTTAGATAAGATTGAATCAGAAGCTTAAGAAGTTTCCAATTTTCTATTCCATACCCTTTTCACCCAGTATTTGGGTGTTTTTGTTTGAGCTGTACGAGATGAAATTCTCATATACGGTTCTCGGAGGGGGAGTCTCCCCGGGTTACCTATCTCAATAAAGTTTACGATTGGTTCGAAGAACGTCTCGAGATTCAGGCGATTGCAGATGATATAACTAGTAAATACGTTCCTCCTCATGTCAACATATTTTATTGTCTAGGAGGAATTACGCTTACTTGTTTTTTAGTACAAGTAGCTACAGGCTTTGCTATGACTTTTTACTACCGTCCGACCGTTACTGAGGCTTTTGCTTCTGTTCAATACATAATGACGGAAGCTAACTTTGGTTGGTTAATCCGATCGGTTCATCGATGGTCGGCAAGTATGATGGTCCTAATGATAATCCTGCACGTATTTCGTGTGTATCTCACAGGTGGTTTTAAAAAACCTCGCGAATTGACTTGGGTTACAGGCGTGGTTCTGGCTGTATTGACCGCATCTTTTGGTGTAACAGGTTATTCTTTACCTTGGGATCAAATTGGGTATTGGGCAGTCAAAATTGTAACGGGCGTACCGGAAGCGATTCCGGTAATAGGATCGCCTTTAGTAGAGTTATTGCGCGGAAGTGCTAGTGTGGGACAGTCCACCTTGACTCGTTTTTATAGTTTGCACACTTTTGTATTACCTCTTCTTACTGCCGTATTTATGTTAATGCATTTTCTAATGATACGTAAGCAAGGTATTTCTGGTCCTTTATAAAGAATATAGATCATAGAGATTTGTAATCAATCATTTATCTTATTACTTTACTTGGGGGAGGAACAATACTATTTCATTGCTACAAATATGGATTATTGACAAAGAATAAGACATGTATTTGGAAATTTTCCCTCAACTCCACAATATTGTATTATTTATTTGACATGGACGAATAGTTGAAGGGAATTCTCCGAAGAGAAAATGGATTATGGGAGTGTGTGACTTGAACTATTGATTGAGCCGTGCAGAAATATGCTTTTATCTGCTACATTGGAATTCACAACCAAATGTGTCTTTGTTCCAACCGCCCCCCCATGAAGAGGATAGGG